GTGGCCCTCACACGTTGATTTTTTTCCACCAACCATAAAGACATTGGCACTCTTTACTTAGTTTTCGGCGCTTGGGCCGGGATAGTAGGAACAGCCCTTAGTCTGCTCATTCGAGCAGAACTTAGCCAACCTGGTGCACTATTGGGGGACGATCAGATCTATAATGTGATTGTTACCGCCCATGCTTTTGTAATAATTTTCTTTATGGTGATGCCAATCATAATTGGTGGTTTTGGAAATTGACTGATTCCACTTATGATTGGGGCTCCTGATATGGCTTTTCCTCGGATAAATAACATAAGCTTTTGGCTCTTGCCACCTTCCTTTCTTCTCTTGCTAGCTTCTTCAGGTGTTGAAGCCGGGGCAGGGACAGGGTGGACTGTTTATCCCCCCCTTTCTGGAAATTTAGCTCACGCAGGTGGTTCTGTTGATTTAACCATCTTTTCCTTGCATTTGGCAGGTATCTCTTCGATTTTAGGGGCAATTAACTTTATTACAACAATTATTAACATGAAGCCGCCTGCTATTTCTCAATACCAAACTCCCTTGTTTGTATGGGCAGTGCTAATTACTGCTGTCCTGTTACTCCTTTCACTGCCTGTACTGGCAGCCGGTATTACGATACTTCTTACGGATCGAAATCTTAACACCACCTTCTTTGACCCCTCAGGAGGGGGGGACCCCATCCTTTACCAACACCTTTTCTGATTCTTTGGGCACCCTGAAGTTTATATTCTTATCCTCCCTGGATTTGGGATAATTTCCCATATTGTGGCTTATTACGCTGGTAAACAAGAGCCCTTCGGTTATATGGGGATAGTCTGAGCTATAATGGCCATTGGGCTTCTGGGGTTCATTGTTTGGGCTCACCACATGTTTACAGTAGGCATAGACGTAGACACACGTGCTTATTTTACATCTGCTACAATAATTATTGCTATTCCTACGGGTGTTAAAGTCTTTAGTTGGCTAGCCACTCTTCATGGGGGGGTGATCAAATGAGAGGCCCCTCTTCTTTGAGCCCTTGGATTTATTTTCTTATTCACAGTAGGGGGTTTAACAGGTATTGTTTTGGCCAATTCATCCCTAGATATTGTACTTCACGACACTTACTATGTAGTAGCCCATTTCCATTATGTACTCTCAATGGGGGCTGTTTTTGCAATTGTTGCTGCCTTTGTACATTGATTTCCCTTATTCACAGGATACACAATACATTCTACCTGGACAAAAATCCACTTCACGGTTATGTTTTTAGGGGTTAACCTAACTTTTTTCCCTCAACATTTCCTAGGGCTAGCTGGCATACCTCGGCGATATTCAGATTATCCAGATGCTTACACCCTATGAAATACAGTGTCCTCGATCGGATCCTTGGTTTCTTTAGTTGCTGTTGTTATATTTCTCTTTATTATTTGAGAGGCCTTTGCTGCTAAACGGGAAGTATATTCCGTGGAGCTAACCACAACTAATGTTGAGTGACTTCACGGCTGTCCGCCCCCTTACCATACATTTGAAGAGCCTGCATTTGTACAAATTCATTACAACTAACGAGGAAGGGAGGAGTTGAACCCCCATAAATTGGTTTCAAGCCAATCACATAGCCATTCTGTCACTTACTTAAAGACACTAGTAAAATTTAATTATGTGGCCTTGTCAGGGCCAGGTTGTGAGCCAACACCTCACGTGTCTTATTATGGCTTTTCCATCCCAGCTTGGGTTTCAAGATGCTGCCTCTCCTGTAATAGAAGAACTTATTCACTTTCATGATCACGCTATGATAATTGTTTTTATAATTAGCACTTTGGTACTCTACTTCATTGTTGCTCTGGTTACATCTACTTTAACTAATAAACATATTCTAGACTCTCAAGAGATTGAGATTATTTGAACCGTACTGCCAGCAATTATTCTTATTCTTATTGCTCTTCCTTCCCTTCGCATTCTTTATCTCATAGATGAGATTAATGACCCGCACCTGACCATCAAGGCCATGGGGCACCAGTGGTATTGAAGTTATGAGTACACTGACTACGAAAGTCTTGAGTTTGACTCTTACATGTTGCCCACACAAGACCTTGCTCCCGGACAATTCCGTCTTTTGGAGGCCGACCATCGTATAATTACCCCCGTTGAGTCACCGATCCGAGTTCTGGTCTCTGCTGAAGATGTGTTACATTCATGAGCAGTTCCTTCGCTGGGTGTAAAAATAGATGCGGTACCAGGACGATTAAACCAAACAGCTTTCATTGCATGTCGCCCCGGTGTTTTTTATGGGCAGTGTTCGGAGATCTGTGGTGCAAACCACAGCTTCATGCCCGCTGTGGTTGAAGCGGTGCCACTACGACAATTTGAGGATTGGGCTATCGTTATACTTCAAGATGCCTCGCTAAGAAGCTAAACTGGGCCTAGCGTTAGCCTTTTAAGCTAAAGATTGGTGATTCCCAACCACCCTTAGTGGCATGCCCCAAGATTTCCATACTAGTTGTTTTACAATGCTAATTCTTAGCCTTATGCTGTACTTTACCACGGGTCATGCCAAGGTTTTAGGACACGCAAGCCCCCCCAAACCTTCTCCCTGAGGGAAAAAATATCTTAGCTGACAAAAATGAACCTGGCCTTGATCCTAGGTCTTTTCGATCAGTTTTTTTCTCCCTACCTCCTGGGTGTGCCCTTGTTGGCAATTGCTATTATTGCTCCTTGAGCATTATTCCCAAAAACCTCAAATCGTGTAGTTAATGGTCGAACTTTGGGGGCCCAAAACTCTTTCGTAATGAATTTTGCAAAGCAAATTTTTATACCTTTGAATGTAGAGGCACACAAATGAGCGCTCTTATTAAGCGTACTAATAATTAATTTAATTACTTTAAATTTACTGGGCCTACTTCCTTATACTTTCACTCCGACCACTCAGTTGCCCCTAAACATAGGGTTCGCCATCCCCTTATGGTTAGCCACAGTAATTATTGGGCTGCGAAATCAGCCAACTATTGCTTTAGGGCATCTTCTGCCAGAAGGCACTCCCGTGCCCTTAATTCCAGTCTTAATTATTATTGAGACAATTAGTCTGTTTGTTCGACCGTTTGCATTGGGCGTGCGGTTAACAGCAAACTTGGCAGCTGGTCACCTCTTAATTCAATTACTTTCATCTGCCACTTTGTTCCTTATTGATCAGATGTGGCCCGTGGCTATCTTGACGGGGCTAGTAATAATACTTTTAACCATTCTTGAGCTGGCAGTAGCTGTTATTCAAGCTTATGTATTTGTTCTTCTTCTCTCTCTTTATTTACAAGAGAACACCTAAGTGCCGCAGGTACAAAAATAAATAATGGCCCACCAAGCACACGCATACCACATAGTCGACCCCAGTCCTTGACCCCTAACAGGGGCAATCGCCGCCCTACTAATAACATCAGGCCTTGCAGTCTGATTTCACCAACACTCCACAACCCTTATAGTTATAGGCACAGTTCTTTTACTCCTCACTATGTATCAGTGATGACGGGATATTGTTCGTGAGGGCACTTTTCAAGGGCATCATACGCCCCCCGTACAAAAAGGCTTGCGATATGGTATAATCCTATTTATTACTTCAGAGGTCTTCTTTTTCCTAGGGTTTTTCTGGGCTTTTTATCATGCAAGTCTTGCTCCGACTCCTGAGCTAGGAGGCTGTTGGCCCCCTACAGGCATTTTTACCCTAGATCCACTTGAGGTCCCATTGCTTAATACAGCAGTACTGCTTGCCTCCGGGGTTACAGTTACCTGAGCGCATCACAGCATAATAGGGGGCGATCGTAAGCAAGCAATTCACTCGTTAACAATGACAATTGTTCTCGGCTTTTATTTTACGGTTCTTCAAGCAGCGGAGTATGTTTATGCTCCTTTTACAATTGGTGATGGGGTCTATGGTGCTACCTTCTTTGTAGCAACTGGTTTTCACGGGTTGCATGTCATAATTGGTTCAATCTTCTTGGCAGTCTGCCTCCTCCGTCAAATTAAACATCACTTTACATCTAATCATCATTTTGGATTTGAAGCAGCCGCCTGATACTGACATTTCGTTGATGTTGTCTGATTATTTTTGTATGTCTCTATCTATTGATGAGGCTCGTAATCTTTCTAGTACTAACTAGTATAAGTGACTTCCAATCACTCGATCTTGGTTAAAATCCAAGGAAAGATAATGAATTTAGTTATAACTACCATTGCAATCACTAGTCTTCTGAGTATTATTCTTGCTATCGTTTCATTTTGCCTCCCTGAGGCATCCCCGGACTATGAGAAGCTATCTCCTTACGAATGTGGCTTCGACCCTTTAGGGTCCGCCCGTCTCCCCTTTTCCCTTCGATTTTTTCTCATTGCCATTCTTTTTCTTTTGTTTGACTTGGAGATTGCACTTCTACTCCCCTTACCTTGGGGGGACCAGTTAGCCTCCCCCCTTGTGTCTTTTTCCTGGGCAGCTACACTCTTAAGCCTTCTTACCCTCGGTTTAATTTATGAGTGGTCTCAAGACGGCCTAGAGTGGGCTGAATAGGCAGTTAGTTTAGTAAAAATATTTGGTTTCGACCCAAAAGCTTATGGTTTAAGTCCGTAATTACCTAATGGCACCTGCTCAATTTACTTGTTCCTCAGCATTTATTCTAGGGTTAACAGGCCTAGTATTTCATCGCACACATCTCCTGTCAGCACTTCTATGTCTTGAGGGCATGATGTTGTCACTATACATTGCTCTCTCTATTTGAACTCTGGGCATGGGTTCCGTCAGCTCTTCCGCTCTACCTCTATTTCTTTTGGCCATCTCAGCTTGTGAAGCAAGCGCAGGGCTTGCTCTTCTAGTAGCTACAGTTCGAACGCATGGCACTGATCGTTTACAAAGCCTTAATCTCTTGCAATGTTAAAAATTCTCACCCCAACCCTTATACTAGTTTTTGCAACCTGGTTTGTCCCTGCCAAGTGGCTGTGGCCCTCAACCCTTGCGCACAGTCTGGTAATTGCAGTAGCCAGCTTCACCTGGTTTAAAAACACTTCAGAAGCAGGGTGGACAGTCTTAAGCCCTTATATAGCTAATGATCCTTTATCCACCCCTCTGCTTGTTCTCACATGTTGGCTTTTACCTCTAATGATTCTTGCAAGTCAACACCACATGGGGGTTGAACCTTTGAATCGTCAGCGAGCCTATATCACGCTTCTGATCTCCTTGCAATTCTTTCTTATTTTGGCCTTTAGCGCCACCGAGCTTCTTATATTTTATGTAATATTTGAAGCTACTCTGCTGCCTACACTAATAATCATTACCCGCTGGGGAAATCAGGCGGAGCGTTTAAATGCAGGCATGTACTTCTTATTCTACACACTGGCTAGTTCCCTCCCGCTTCTTGTTGCTCTCCTTATCTTCCAAAATACTAGTGGGACACTATCCCTTTTGACTTTGCAATACATAGACCCCTTGAACTTAACAACATATGCAGATAAACTATGATGGGTCGGCTGTCTCGTTGCATTTTTAGTAAAAATACCCCTCTATGGGGTCCACTTATGGCTTCCAAAGGCTCATGTTGAAGCCCCCGTTGCAGGTTCAATGATTCTTGCCGCAGTACTTTTAAAGTTAGGGGGCTATGGCATGATGCGAATAATATTAATATTGGAACCTCTTACTAAGGAGATGAGCTACCCCTTCATTGTCTTTGCACTTTGAGGGGTAGTAATAGCGGGGTCTATTTGTCTCCGTCAGACAGATCTTAAGTCACTAATTGCTTATTCTTCAGTAAGCCACATAGGGCTTGTAGTGGCCGGCATTCTTGTGCAAACCCCTTGGGGATTTGCAGGTGCACTAGTTCTCATGATTGCCCATGGTCTGACATCATCCGCTCTTTTCTGTTTAGCAAACACCAACTATGAGCGGGTTCATAGCCGAAGTATCCTTTTAGCTCGAGGGTTAAAAATGGTTCTACCTCTGATGGGAACATGGTGATTTTTTGCTAGTTTAGCAAACTTGGCTCTTCCTCCATTACCCAACCTTATAGGGGAATTAATAATTATTACGTCTCTAATTAGTTGGGCCCCTTGGACTTTAGCTCTTACTGGGGTCGGCGTTCTTATCGCCGCAAGCTACTCAATGTATATATTTATTACAACCCAGCACGGGATTATGCCTAGTCATTTAATTGCTCTTGACCCCTCCCACACGCGGGAGCACTTGATTGTAGTCCTACATCTCCTTCCCCTTATTATATTAACCCTTAAGCCTCATCTAATCTGAGGGTGGGTTAACTGTAGGTATAGTTTAAAAAAAACATTAGATTGTGGTTCTAAAAATAAGGGTTAAATTCCCTTTACCCACCGAGAGAGGCTGATAGCAACGAGGACTGCTAATCTTCGTCTCCTTGGTTGAACTCCAAGGCTCCCTCGAGCCGCTTCTGAAGGATAAGAGCATATCCGTTGGTCTTAGGAACCAAAAACTCTTGGTGCAAATCCAAGTAGTAGCTATGTGATTCCCTGCATCTGTCCTCACGTCTACCCTAATTATTATTTTTTTTCTTCTAGGTTACCCGTTAATTGCCACCTTAATACTAGGTCCTATAAAACCAGGCTGGGCCTCAACACATGTTAAACCCGCAGTTAAAACTGCATTTTTCGTGAGTCTAATCCCCCTATTTCTGTTTTTCAACCAGGGTATAGAAGTAGTTATTGCCTCATGAAGTTGAATTAATATTATAACGTTTGACATTAGTCTTAGCTTCAAATTCGACCATTATTCACTGATCTTTACACCTGTAGCTTTATACGTTAGTTGATCCATCCTAGAATTTGCAACCTGATATATGGAAGATGACCCCCACATGGACCGATTCTTTAAATACCTGTTAGTATTTCTCATTGCAATGATTGTGTTAGTGACAGCTAATAATCTCTTTCAACTTTTTATTGGTTGAGAGGGGGTTGGCATTATGTCGTTCCTCCTCATCGGCTGGTGATCCAGCCGAGCTGATGCAAACACAGCTGCTCTTCAGGCGGTTGTTTATAACCGGGTGGGGGATATCGGATTAATTTTTGCCATGGCTTGAATAGCTACAAACCTGAATTCCTGAGAGATGCAGCAGATTTTTGTTGCGGCTGAAGGTTTCAATGTAACCCCTCCTGCCTTAGGATTAATTATTGCTGCTGCTGGCAAATCAGCCCAATTTGGGCTCCATCCATGACTTCCATCTGCTATAGAGGGTCCAACACCAGTGTCAGCCCTCCTCCACTCGAGTACCATAGTTGTTGCGGGTATCTTTCTTCTTATCCGGATAAGTCCCATTCTAGAGAAGAGCTCGACTGCTTTAACCCTCTGCATATGTTTAGGGGCATTGACAGCTGTATTTACTGCCTGCTGTGCCCTGACCCATAATGACCTTAAAAAGGTTATTGCTTTTTCCACATCAAGTCAACTTGGATTAATGATAGTCACAATTGGCCTTAATCAGCCACAGCTCGCTTTCCTTCACATCTGCATGCATGCTTTTTTTAAAGCTATATTATTCCTGTGTTCTGGGTCTATTATTCACAGCCTAGGGGGGGAACAGGATATCCGAAAGATAGGGGCCACCCAACGCCAGACCCCTTGGACCTCTTCTTGCTTTACTATTGGCAGTCTTGCCCTTACTGGCATGCCCTTCTTAGCTGGCTTCTTTTCTAAGGATGCTATTATTGAAGCAATAACTACTTCTCATGTGAACGCTTGGGCCCTCATCCTTACCTTAATTGCTACGGCTTTTACAGCCGTTTATAGTCTTCGCCTAATTTATTTTGTGGTTATGGTTAACCCCCGGTCCATGGCTATCTCTCCAATTGGGGAAGGGAGCCTTGAACTGATTAATTCTCTTAAGCGTCTTGCGTGAGGAAGTATCTTGGCAGGGCTATGTATTACCTTGAATGTCTTGCCACTTAAGACCCCTGTAATGTCTATGCCCCCTCTACTTAAACTAATTGCTCTTGTTGTTACAGTTCTGGGGTTTCTTGGTGCACTCTGATTTATTGCTCCTTCAGGAGCACGTATCCAAACCACCCTCTTCCCAACCCCTCACCGTTTTACTAGTATATTAGGGTTTTACCCCGCGCTCGTTCACCGAGCAACCCCTAAACTGTCACTGGTGTGAGGTCAAACGGCCGCTGATCAGATGATTGACCAGAACTGACTAGAACAAATTGGGCCTAAAGCCATTGTTACTCTCAACAAACCCCTTGTTATTGCTACAAGCAACATCCAGCAGGGTATTACAAAAACACACCTTACCCTTTTCCTCTTGGCCCTAACCCTTGTAATTTCAATAATTATCTTTTAGCCGCCGGCCCCATGTAAGGGCCCAGCCAACCGCTCTTGAACTTAATGGCAAGCCTTCGAAAGACGCACCCCCTCCTAAAAATTGCAAACGATGCTCTCGTTGATCTCCCCGCCCCATCAAATATTTCAGTGTGATGAAACTTCGGGTCCCTGCTCGGGCTATGTTTAATTGCCCAGGTACTGACAGGCCTTTTTTTAGCTATACACTACACTGCGGATATCAACACCGCCTTCTCCTCCGTTGCTCACATTACCCGAGATGTTAATTATGGGTGGCTAATTCGGGATATGCACGCCAATGGCGCTTCTTTTTTCTTCATTTGCATCTATATACATATTGGTCGAGGCCTATACTATGGTTCGTATCTACTCCAGGGGGCGTGAAACGTTGGGGTAGTTTTATTACTTCTTGTAATAATGACTGCTTTCGTTGGGTATGTTTTACCCTGAGGCCAGATATCATTCTGAGGTGCGACTGTAATTACTAATCTTCTCTCAGCAGTGCCATACGTAGGGAATGCTCTTGTACAGTGAATTTGAGGGGGATTCTCGGTAGATAACGCCACCCTTACTCGGTTTTTTGCATTTCATTTTCTTTTCCCATTTGGAATTATTGGTGTCACTTTAGTGCACCTGTTGTTTGTACACCAAACGGGTTCAAATAACCCCCTCGGGTTAAACTCAGGCGGGGATAAAGTTCCCTTTCACCCATACTTTTCGTACAAAGACCTATTAGGGTTTGCAGCCCTTCTTGTTGCATTAGCCATAATTGCACTTTTTACGCCTAACCTCCTAGGAGACCCGGACAATTTTACCCCTGCTAATCCTCTGGTAACCCCTCCTCACATCAAGCCTGAATGATACTTCTTATTTGCTTACGCTATTTTACGCTCTATTCCAGACAAACTTGGAGGGGTACTAGCCCTTCTAGCGTCTATTCTTGTTCTTCTGGTTGTTCCCTTTCTTCATACGTGCAAACTACGGGGTTTAACCTTTCGTCCCTTATCCCAGTTTTTATTTTGGGTTCTTATTGCAAATGTTGTTATCCTTACCTGAATTGGGGGTATGCCCGTCGAGGATCCGTACATCATTATTGGGCAACTCGCATCCGTCTTGTACTTCTCTATTTTTCTGATCCTATTCCCCCTCGCGGGGTGGTTAGAGAACAAAGTCCTAGGCTTGACATGCATTAGTAGCTCAACGCCAGAGCGCCGGTCTTGTAAACCGGAGGTCGGAGGTTAAACCCCTCCCTACCGCTCAAAGAGAGGAGATTTTAACTCCCGCCCCTAACTCCCAAAGTTAGAGTTCTAAACTAAACTACTCTATGATCCATTTTTGTACTTGTAAGTACACATATGTATTATCAAGACCCATTTATATTAAGCACTTGATGGGTGTCCTGGTCTAACATCTGATTAAATGATAAAATTGTTTTTTATACAGGTTTATCAGAACTATTAGAAGATAGACATTGAGCGTTTAAGAAAAATGTCTCAACCCCGTGTAATAGCAGGCGAAATTTAAGACTATACTTTTACACTAATAGGCAGGCCCATGTTTACTTAACTACCAAGCCCCCCCACCAACAAGACCAGACCTTAAGGCTACCGGCTAATAGGGTAAAAAGGTATAAATACTGCAGGGGTTACACACAGTGAACTACCCGCGGCCCCCCCCAAGAGCCCCTTTCTTTCTTTTTTCTTTTTTTTTTCCCCTCCCTGAAAGCTTATGTTTGTGGTGTATACTCGTCGATACACATGCTGTTGGGTGTGGGGGGGGTAGTACAAGTTACAATAAGATTTGTCAGTTTACCGCTTTTATTCCTTCTTATGAAGCTTAGGGGTAATAAACCCCTATCTAAATGACATAAATAAGTACGTTTTGGTCCTTACGCGCCTGAGCCCTCATCTCTGCCCTAACAGGGCGAACCGGCCCCCGGTTGCAACCCCGTGATACTTCCAGAGCAACATAGAGGGCTACCAGTAGGGCCCATGCACAAGTGATCAGAAGGATACCCCCGCCTCCGTATGCTTCGGAGACCCCTTCGGTCTCTCCTTGCATTGCACTTATGTCTGCCTCCTGGCCTACAGATCATCAAAAAGGTGGCCCATCTACATTTCATTGGGATAGGGCTACTCCTCCTGTTAGTCCCAGATACCCTACTATGCATTTAGCCACGGACTCCCCCGCCAAACCTGTGGGAAAGGGGTCTGCACATAATGCCACTGAATAAGCGAACACAACCAGTATACCCCCCAAGTAAATTAAGAATAGAACTAGACATAAGAAAGTGCCCCCGGAACATAAAATAAACCCGCACCCTATTGCTGCGACCATAACTAACCCAAGGGCTGCATAAAGGGGTGAGGGGTTAGCGGCAACTGCCGCTATCCCTACGACCACACCTAGTATAAGTAAATATCCGTAGTAAAACATAATTCTTGCCAGGGCTTTAACCCGGACCCATGGCATGAAAAGCCATTGTTGTATTCAACTACAAGAACTTAACTTTTGGGGGGTTATGCCGATTTCTATGAGCTCAGTTCGTTGTTTACCCTATTTGAAGGGGTAGAAGATATAGTTTAAACTACCGAGGTTAATGTTTCAAGCATGGGCAATTTGTTGTGATAATCTAGGTGTTACATTATCTTCATGAATCGGGAAGGGGGGGGGGGATTAGTATAACGGTAAAAAGACACAATAATGTAGGTCACCGCTTAAATTTCTTTTAAAGTAAGATCCGTGGGTTTGGGGCAAGCCCATTTTTTTAGGGGTAAAAATATTTTTATTATTTTTATTATAATAATTAAATATAGTTAGATTATGTAAGACTCTCTTCTACTAAGGAAACTCGCGCAAAATAAACTTAGCGCGGCAATTAGAATGTCGTTTTAATCTTTGCAGTAATTTTTGTTCTTTAACAGATTCCTCCTACTAAATCTGGTAGGGTTTTTTTTTTGGTAATTTACATATCAAAAGTTCCCCTTATCTACGGCACAACCTCCTACTTCCTATTCAGGATGTTTCCCTTTTTATAATTTTTTAAAGGATGGGCAATATTTTTTTGTTAATCTAGGTGTTACATTATCTTCATGAATCGGGGGAGGGGGGGGGTATTAGTATCACGGTAAAAAGACACAATAATGTAGGTCACCGCTTAAATTTCTTTTAAAGTAAGATCCGTGGGTTTGGGGCAAGCCCATTTTTTAGGGGTAAAAATATTTTTATTATTTTTATTATAATAATTAAATATAGTTAGATTATGTAAGACTCTCTTCTACTAAGGAAACTCGCGCAAAATAAACTTAGCGCGGCAATTAGACTGTCGTTTTAATCTTTGCAGTAATTTTTGTTCTTTAACAGATTCCTCCTACTAAGAGCTGGGGGGGTTCTATCCCCCATGATTCACTCTATCAAAGTGACCCTTTATTTCAGGCACAACTCTTGTCTTAGAATACGGGGGGTAGCCCTGTAAGTGCAATTGGGAGGGCCAGATGTCAAATAATTAATGCTAGGGTTAGGGGCAGGAAATTCTTTCAGATGAGGTGTATGAGCTGGTCGTAGCGGAAGCGGGGGTAAGATGCTCGGACCCAGAGGAATACAACGGATAGAAGGGCGGCCTTCACCATGAGGTTTATGGTTGTGAATTCAGGGAGAGAAGGGATATGGGAGGCTCCAAGAAATAGAATCGTAGATAGCGTATTTATTAGTAGGATATTAGCGTACTCCGCCAAAAAAAACAAGGCGAAAGGGCCGCCCGCATACTCCACATTGAACCCTGAGACCAGTTCAGACTCCCCCTCAGCAAGGTCAAAGGGGGCCCGGTTTGTTTCCGCAAGGGTGGAGATATATCACATTGCGGCTAATGGCCAGGCAGGTAATACTAATCATATACTCTCTTGCGAGACGCAAAAGGTTTGTAGTGAGAAGCCTCCGGCAAAGATGATGACACTTAGTAGGATTAAGCCAAGGCTTACCTCATAAGAGATGGTTTGGGCGACTGCACGAAGTGCCCCAACTAGGGCATATTTCGAATTAGAGGCCCACCCCGAGCCTAAAATAGTATAAACTGCTAGGCTAGATAGGGCTAGCACAAATAGTACTCCCAGATTTAAGTCAATAACTGCATAGGGGAGAGGTAGGGGGGCTCAAAGTGTGAGGGCTAATGTAAGTGCTAGGATGGGGGCCAGCAAAAACAATAGTGGAGAGGAAGTAGAAGGTCGAACGGGTTCTTTAATAAACAATTTTAATCCGTCTGCAATCGGTTGAAGGAGGCCGTAGGGCCCAACAATATTGGGGCCCTTCCGCAGTTGTATATATCCAAGTACTTTTCGCTCAAGCAAGGTAAGGAATGCTACAGCCAGTAATACTGGAACAATAAAGGCTAGAGGGTTTACAACTTGTTTAAGAAGTGTCGAAAGCATAGTTAAGGAGAGGACTTGAACCTCTGTGGAAAGGGCTTAGGTCTTTTGCATTCACCAAACTGTGCTACCTTAACGTGCCATTTTCTCTGGCTATAAAGACATTCCCCCCCCGTCTATTTTAGTTGTCTTCATCAGGTGGGGGTGGGGTTTACATAGTATAGTGACCCCCTCTTATCGGTCCTTTCGTACTAGAAAAGAGTATATCATAGATAGAAACTGACCTGGATTACTCCGGTCTGAACTCAGATCACGTAGGACTTTAATCGTTGAACAAACGAACCCTTAATAGCTGCTGCACCAATAGGATGTCCTGATCCAACATCGAGGTCGTAAACCCCCTTGTTGATATGGTCTCTAAAAAGGGATTGCGCTGTTATCCCTAGAGTAACTCGGTCCGTTAATCGGCATTGCCGGATCTATTGGTCAAAAATTTTGTTTCTTAGAGCTGCGGCTCTTAGTTTTAGGAGTTGTACTCCCGTTCCACATGGGGGTTTTGTCTTTCCCCGCGGTCGCCCCAACCAAAGACATTGGGGTAGTAAACCTTTTGGTTAGTTCTCTTATTTTAGGGCCTTTGTAGTCTGGTCTACCTTACGTCTAAAGCTTCATAGGGTCTTCTCGTCTTATGTGTTTATTCCCGCTTCTGCACGGAAAGATCAATTTCATTAACTTGGGGGGGGAGACAGCTAAGCCCTCGTTATGCCATTCATACAGGTCCCCATTTAAGAGACAAGTGATTGCGCTACCTTCGCGCGGTCAAAATACCGCGGCCGTTAAACTAATAGTCACAGGGCAGGCGGGACCTCTTATTTATTAATTGCAAGAGGCGATGTTTTTGGTAAACAGGCGAGGCTTCATGTGTTTGCCGAGTTCCTTCCCCCCCTTTTAGTTTTTCCCTAGGGGCACACCTGTGTTGGGTTAACGGTTTTTTGTTGGAGGATTTTCTTGTTGTTTGGTTTATCTTCCTATGCCCTCTGTGATTGGGGCCGTTAATTTTCGGTGGGGGGTCCATTCCGATTTACATGCGTGCGGGGAGAAAGCCATTGCTTTCTTATTACTCATATTAGCATGGTCACTCCCATGTTGGCATGGGATGGCCCAATAAATTTAGGGGGATAAGATTAAATGATCAGAATTGGGAGAGGGGTAACATTCTTATGAGCTTAGACGCTTTCTTAAGGGGGTGGCTGCTTTCGAGCCCACCAAGGTCAATTACCTTATGTAATTATGATCTTTACCCTCCTGGTAAAGTTGTGTCTTGTTTCAAAAGGGCTGTACCCCTTTTGAATAACTTTTATGGTTTCTCAAAAAATCAGGGGGTTGCATGTACTGATGTGAAGGGAGAAGCCGTAAAGCTGAACTACTATTCATTTCTTGGGCAACCAGCTATAACTAAGTTCGGTAGGTTTATCACCTCTACTCAAAGCTCGCCCCACTCTTTTGCAACAGAGACGGGTTTGCCCTATTATTAGGCTGTCCTGGAGTAGCTCCCTTAGTTTCGGGTTTACAAACTAAAAGGCCTTTTGCTTGAAAATCACTGGCTAAATCATGATGCAAAAGGTACGAGAGTTTAGCTCTGCTTTTTGGTACTTTACTGGGTTATTTCATTTCTCTTTCAGCGGTCCCTTGCGGTACTATCTCTATCGCGCCTTTATCCCTTTTCTGTCGCCCATACTCAGGGGGAAAAATGATTTGTTAAATCTTAACTTGTGTATTTAGGGGTATTAATAGTGGTGTGTTGAATTTTCTTAGGGGCTAGCTATTTGGTGTCAGGATAATCCGATTTGCACGGATGACTTCTCAGAGTAAGGGAGAGACTATTCTTTCTTAGCTATATCTTGGATTATTGATCCAAGTACACCTTCCGGTACACTTACCATGTTACGACTTGCCTCCCCTTTATTGCTCTAAGGTTTTATATAGTTAGGGTGATATTTTTTGGGGAGAGTGACGGGCGGTATGTGCGCGCTTCAGAGCCAATTTCAGCAGAACGCTCTACTTCCTGCTTACTGCTAAATCCTCCTTCAAGATACGCGTTTCAGCGTATCATTCGTGTGCCCTAAAATAGGGAATGTAGCCCATTTCTTCCCTTTCCATACGCTACACCTCGGCCTGACGTTTTGGGCTATGCCAATTTAGCCTACTTTTAAACCCTCATGGGGTGGGCTGACGACGGCGGTATATAGGCGGGAAAAACAAGGAAAGGTGAGGTTGAACGGGGGTTATCGGTTCTAGAACAGGCTCCTCTAGCAGGATCTAAAGCACCGCCAAGTCCTTTGGGTTTTAAGCTGGTGCTTGTAGTTCCCGGGCGGATAGGGGTTGTATTAATCTATCAATGTTTACGGCTAGGCATAATGGGGTATCTAATCCCAGTTTGTTCCCTAGCTTTCGTGGATTCAGGGTTTAATAAAGCCACTTTCGTGGTTGAACTTCTAGTCTCCGGATACGTATAACAGTTTTGGAAACATTCGGCTTTAGTATCTACTCCTCCCTAACCACCCTTTACGCCGTAAATGATCAACTTGGGCCTCTCGTATAACCGCGGTGGCTGGCACGAGTTTTACCGGCCCTCTTAGCTTTGACTAAGTCAAGTTTTCACTTATGGCTTAATATCTATCACTGCTGAGTTCCCTTAAGGGTGTGGCTAAACGAGGTGTCTTGGGCTAAAATTGTGCCTGATACCAGCTCCTTGTTCCCAGGCAGGGGACTGAGGGCATTCTCACCGGGGTGCGGATACTTGCATGTGTAAGTTTGGCTAAAGCTGATAATAAAGTCAGGACCAAGCCTTTGTGCTTGCGGAGCTTTCTAAGGCCCATTTCAACATTTTCAGTGTTACGTTCTAAATAAACCACGCTTGCTCAAGTTTCAGGGGATTTGTTAAGTCATGGTGACTTAAGGCTGTAGTTTTTTAACTCTCAAAATGGTAATTAATTAGGGTTTTTTGGGGTGTTTAAAATACCCCCCCCCATGCGCTTCCAGCGCATTCACTGAGACCACCACTGGTATATGAGTGTGAGGCTACTAATACATTGAAAGGGGGCAGAGAGTTGGGACACTGCTACAGTGTATAGTGTTCAAAATTATTTGAAAAAAGTTTCTTGGGGGGGGGGTGTAAGTTCAAATAGGGCTTACAAAGTACATTGTATATATTAAAACATGTTCGTTCATCTTGTTAGAAAGCAAGCTCCATATGATAACTATAAGTCTGCTCTCTCTTTTTGAAGAAGAAATGGGGAGGGAGAGTTGTGGCTTGGTTACAGTGTATACTGTTTAAAATTACTTGAAGTTTTTGGGGGCCATTAGTTCGAACAGAGCTAATGAAGTACATTATAAATGCTAAAACATGTGGATGCATTTTATTAAAAATTAAGCTCCAGATGACAACTATAAGTCTGCCCCCCCCCCCAAGTCTGATTTTTCTTATTGAAGAAAAAACGGGGTGGAGAGTTGTGGCTTGGTTACAGTGTATACTGTTTAAAATTACTTGAAGAAGTTTTTGGGGGGGGGGTATTAGTTTTAATAAAATACATTGTAAATGTTAAAACATGTTTGTTCGTCTTGTTAAAAGCAAGCGCCAGATGGTAATCTGAATCTTTCTTCGTCCTTAAGGTCTTAGACCCCTTACTGAAGTAAGGGGGTAGGGGGATCTAACGATGAAGAATCTAGAAAAACTCCCATAACAGAAGTTTTTACGAGGAAAATTCTTGTTTCCTTATGCCCGTGAAAAAGAAAAATGAAAATCATAATAATGAGTCTTACTATAGTTCATACTGTTTCAACGATACACTAAAGGATGTGCACTCTTGGTTTTTAAGCCCGCGTGCACTCTGATATGTTAGTGAAGGGAAAAAAAAAAAAAGGAAACCCCCTACACCCTGGAGTGAACGCTCGGCTTGCTGGGTAACGAGGAGTATGTATCACCAACATGAGATTTGTAAGCGTCGGTAAAGTTATGAGGAGTGGTTTCAGTTAATGGCCCTGAAATAGGAACTAATGCCAGGAATAATTCACTATATGTAACCCCTACTATATTTGTACCTCACCATCATTAACCGTTAGCCTTAAGCTATGATCTTGTTGGTAGGCTCTTACTACATTAAGAATTTGTGATTTAACCTGGAAGTGGAGTAAACGTGTAACTTTATTGAAGGGTATATAAGTACTACATTAAATTTCGCCCCTGTTAATACATGGGGAAGGGGAATATTTCTCAAGGTGTCTAATGTACATTTATTCGTGAGATTTGGTACATGGTATGTGTTAAAACAATTTTTGTTATTCAAACAAATATTGTGCAGGAATGCCTGTCAAATGTTTAATATAAACGTATGTGTTAAAACAATTTTTGTTATTCAAACAAATATTGTGTAGGAATGCCCGTCAAATGTTTAATATAAACGCATGCTATAAGTACATAGATGTACTTAAAAGTACATAAATGTAAGTGGGGCGTCTGCTATTTAGGCCCCACTTTTTAGAAAGTGGGGGCTTGAACCCGACCTGAAGAGATCAAAACTCTCCGTGCTTCCGCCTACACTACAATCTAGTAAAATAAGCTAACATAAGCTGCTGGGCCCATACCCCAGAAATGAAGGTTAAAAACCCTCTTTTACTAATGAGCCCCTATGTTTTAGCCCTTTTATTGTTCACCCTCGGCCTCGGGACTACAATGGCCTTCGCGAGTTCCCATTGGCTACTTGCCTGGGTAGGTCTTGAAATTAATACCCTGGCAATTCTCCCCTTGATAGTGCGTAATCACCACCCCCGGGCAGTTGAAGCTGCCACTAAGTATTTCTTGATTCAGGCAGGGGGCGCAGCTGTGTTGTTCTTCGCGGGGGTCACAAATGCTTGACTTACCGGACAGTGGGGGATTCAACACGCCATTTCTCCACCCTTCATTGCTATTATTACCCTTGCTTTGGCACTAAAGCTCGGGCTTGCTCCCCTTCACTCTTGAATGCCGGAGGTATTCCAAGGCTTGGATCTAAATACAGGGCTAGTATTGGCGACCTGACAAAAATTGGCCCCTCTTACTCTTCTACTTCAGATCCAGCCGGCTAATTCCCACCTTCTTATTTTCTTAGGTCTAGCTTCAACCCTTATTGGGGGTTGAGGGGGCCTAAACCAGACTCAGCTCCGTAAGATTTTAGCTTATTCCTCCACTGCCCAGCTCGGTTGGATGGTTCTCGTTCTCCAGTTTACCCCATCCTTAGTTACGTTAGCCGTTCTGGTTTATATCGCAGCTGCAGCTGCAATATTCATTATCCTAAAGCTAGTTAAATCTACAAGTGTTAATATACTTGCTATTTCTTGGGCCAAGTCGCCCGCACTTGGGGCTATAGCCCCGCTTGTACTTTTGTCTCTTGCGGGTCTTCCACCTCTAACAGGGTTTATACCTAAGTGACTAATTATTGAGGAGCTTTCTAAACAAGGTCTTGTTCCTGCTGCCATCCTAGCGGTGTTCACCGCCCTTCTCAGTCTCTACTACTACTTGCGACTCACATATGCTATAACACTTACCATGTTCCCTAACAATTTTTCGGGGGCACCCCCCTGGCGGATACGACCCCGACAAATAACATTGCCTTTAGCTTGTTTAGTTATGGTTACTATTTCTTTTTTACCTTTCACCCCCGCTGCAATTGCATTGGTAGCCTTTTAAGGGACTTAGGTTAACAAAAGACCAAGAGCCTTCAAAGCTCTAAGTGGGGGTGAAAATCCCCCAGTCCTTGATAAGGCTTGCGGGGTACTAACCCACAGCTGCTGTATGCAAAACAGCTACTTTAATTAAGCTAAAGCCTTTCTAGACAGGTAGGCTTCGATCCTACAAACTTTTAGTTAACAGCTAAATGCCCTAACCAACGGGCATCCGTCTACCTACCCCACCCTTCGGGTGGGGTAAAGCCCCGGTAGACGTTAGTCTACTACTTCAGATTTGCAATCTAATATGTTGAACACTTCAAGGCTTGATGGGAAGAGGATTTAAACCTCTGTTTATGGGGTTACAATCCACCGCTTAAAAACTCAGCCATCCTATCT